AATATATAATATTTATGTATTAATATAATATATAATAAATTATATTAATATATAATAAATTATATAGATTCCAATATCCGCTGATAGAATAGAAGCGGGTAGCGGGAATCGAACCCGCATCGTTAGCTTGGAAGGCTAGGGGTTATAGTCGACGTTGATTCATCATTTTTAACGTCTCTAATTCAAAACCGAACGTGAAACTTTGGTTTTATTCGGCTCCTTTATGCAAGATAGAGAGAAATAGATAAATTTAACAAAATGGAGAAGATGTGAACAAAATGAAATGAATTCTACCCATAACATCTATGTCAGCCTTTCGTTCTGAATGCATTCAAAACATACCGCTTTTTAGATGATCCTTATAGAAGAGGAGGAAAAATTATAACAATTTTTTTCTACTTACTTCGTTCGCTATTTCTTTTCTATTTGAAAGAATCCTTAGGAAAAGCATTTTTTTCCACCGAGCTAAAATACATATTCTATGTCGATGTCTATAGTAAACTAAAGGAATCGTTTAATAGCTAGTTTGCTTCAATTTCTCATATACAAATAAAAAAATTGAAGATTTAGTTACGATTAGAAATAAACTTTCTATATCTTTATCCATGGATCCCTTACTCATACTCAAAAAATGGTGAGTATTGTGATCCAATTCAAAAAACTTATGTTTCGTAATTTCATAATTCCATTTTTCAATTTCGAATTGATTCTTCTTGGATACAAATTACGATAATGTATATTCTTCCTCGAATCGTTCGTTGAGAGGGAAAGGATTCAATCCTTTTAAGAAATAAGTTTGTGATCGGAATATGAATCAAACGAGGGACCCCTTAACTATTAAGGGGTCAATAGAACGAATCACACTTTTACCACTAAACTATACCCGCTACAATGCAATTATTGTATAGAAACAGATCTTTTGTCGAACAGGAGAATCAGTCGGAATCCAAAAAAGGATCATAATAAAAGAATCATGAAAATTTGAGTTTTGACGTGTTTTCTTTCGTAAAGGGGACCTAATGAAATCAAAAAAAAAAGGACTCCCCTTTTTGTTTTGCTGAAGGTGCTTTGACAAATACATCTTGACAATTAGTCATAACATAAAAATAAAATTCATTGTGAAAGAATCTCCATTCTTTTCTTTTTTTATTCGTATTTGCTTTTTTTTTTACATTTTTAGGTACGGGTACTTTGCTGGAAAAAATAAAGAAAAGAAAATAAAGAATAATAAGAAATGGCATTTTGATCTTCTATCATTTTAGTTCTATCTCATAGGAATAAAAAAGTTTTTCTTTTGTTTGATCTTGTTTCAATAACAAGTATTTTTTCAGATCAAATAAATTTGATTCACGGGATTCATGAGAACAAAAAAAAGCCCGGCTAGGTACCGATCTGGCCAGGCTGTAGAAAAAAAACACGACCCCTTCGAACAAACAAAAAGGGTATTTTTTATTTAGAATTATATTCTATTTTATACAATATTTATTCTAGTTATTATTCTATATTTTATTCTATATTAGGATATCCAAATATAGAATAAAATATAGAATAAATAGAAAAACTAAAAAATAAAAATAGAAGAATAAGTCAAAGAGAGATAAGATAGAAAGAAAGGAGGAGCTTTTTCAATCTCTCTTTTTTGTTTGTATAATGTAACATAGGAATTCTATTTTTTCAATTTGGGAGAGATGGCTGAGTGGACTAAAGCGTCGGATTGCTAATCCGTTGTACGAAATTTTCGTACCGAGGGTTCGAATCCCTCTCTTTCCGTTTCCGTCGATGATTTGGTATTTTCTTTATCTCTTGAATTTATAGATTTTCTTTGTTTGTTTGATTTTTTTATTAGTAATTGATTATTATTAAATAGTATATTATTAAATATAAAGATGTAAAATAGATAAAATTCTAAATAAAGATGTAAAAAAATTCTAAGAAATATTTCAAAATCATGAAAGGAGAACAAAAAAATTGATTTTTTATTCTTCACGTCCCGGATTACGTCCCGGATCGTTAGATAGGAATCCGAAGATGAAAAGAGAAACAAAGAATATCACTACTGTGTAAACAAATAGTTTTAGAGTAAGCATTACACAATCTCCAAGATCAATTAAAAAAAAAGAGAATAGATTTTACTATACTATACATTCTATTTCTTTTGACACTAAGAAATGATGGGGTTTCGAAAAATATAATAGAAGGGAATTTTCATAAATTTATTTGGAATAAGAGCCGAGTCCTTTATTATAAAAATTTTCATACCCACAATTCGATATTGGTGGGGGACTCAAATCGAATTTTTTTTCATTTTCAATGGAAAGGGGGGTAAGAATGATGAAATGAGATGGTCCAGCTTTTTTTGGGTATAAAAAATTTCAATATTTGAATTGAGGATTCATACTGTAAGACTTATCTGATCTTATCAATTGTTAGAATTTTTTTTTCGAATAAATTCTGAATTTTTCTAAGAGTCTAAGATAATATAAAAATGAAAGATCTTATCGAAAACTTACAGCAGCTTGCCAAACAAAAGCTAAGAGAAAAAAGAGTACAGGTATTACTGGCATAATATCTACAATTGGATTCAAAAAAGCGTAGGCTTCCGGTAATTTCGCAAATAAAAAACTACTTGAATAAAGGGCAGAGTTAATACAAATACAGACCAAACTAAAGATATTAAGCATAAGCATAGCAAACATTTTGTTCTTTAAGATAGAATAAATCATACTTTCATACAATATCTTAATTGCATTCTATGTAATGATCAAGAATTTCCGTTTAATTCTATATCTACACATATCAAAAGCCTCGCAACATTCTATCGATATAGATATTTCGATATTTGAACTCGAATTGACGAACAACCAATATGAATATTAGACTAATATTAGTGTTTATTAGTGTCGAATAGAAATTGGAAATGGGGCGTGGCCAAGCGGTAAGGCAACGGGTTTTGGTCCCGCTATTCGGAGGTTCGAATCCTTCCGTCCCAGAGCATATCCATGCATGATCTACCTAATATATATATATATATCTAGATATCATATGAGAGTACAAAATATCATATGAGAGTACAAAAATTCTATACAAATATTCTATTAGACTAAAGCTTGCCTTTTTTTGAGAAACTTTCGGTTTAACAATCTATACTCTATAATATTGGCTAAAGTGTGATTCTTTTTTCTTATTTTTAATGATCCGTGTCTAAATTGAGTTACTTTTAAGATGTATATTCAAAAAGAACTTATTTAAACTTATTTATTTGGATTCATGTTATTAAATAGAATATTTTATATGTTAAAAATTTAAAAATAATGTAAATAAATAAAAAAAAAATAGAAATTCGATTCATAGAATAAAATATCGATTTCATTTGAATTTTTGATGAGACTTCTTTATTCTTTAGAAATTACCCATTCAGAAAACGTATAAATTACTATGTATCGACTGAATCAACGACTATTCATGATTTCATAATTACATACTGGCTGCAAACCAGAGAAATGTTATGGTAAAACTTCGTTTGAAACGATGTGGTAGAAAGCAACGTGCGACTTGAAAGACATGATTCAATTAGCTGTGGATTCTTAATCCACTATTTTTATATTATATAGAAATTTCTATATAGAAATGAGGGTGCTCTTGGCTCGACATCGTTTGTTCTGTTCCATTCGAACTCGTTTTTTGGGGGGGGGTTGTGATGTAAATAGTAATAGTACATGATGGAGCTCGAGTTGATTCATTTTTCAGGAGCAAGTATCTAGGGTTAGTGAAAATGAATAAATTGAAACAACTTCGTAAATATATTATCTATCTATATATATATAGAAATCGAACGGATCCAATTCGAGCAAGTTTCAAACAAAATAAAAATAAAAAGTAAAATTAGTTGGAATTGGTAAAACGATTTCGATCAAAAGTGTATCTGCGGGAATCCATTATCCATTTCTATGATTCTTTCATAGAAAGAAAAAAGGGTATGTTGTTGCCATTTTTGAAACGATTAAAAATCCCCGAAGTAATGTCTAAACCCAACGATTCAAGTAAAATCTAAGGGATCCTGGAACAAGTAAATACCTTTTTTAATTGTCTCAACAACTCTATCAGAATGAAGAATAAAAAAAAAAAATAGATTCTATTCTAAAGAAGATAGACAAAAAACGGGATAGAGACCACTCAATAAATGAAATACTTAAAGGTTTTGAGTTATTTGAGAGTTATCCAACTTGAGTTATGAGTTTGCGAATACGAGTGATTTTTTTTCGGGAAAGAAAAAGAATAAGAAAAAAAAGTACTTATAAATCATAATCGAATTGATTTTATGATTTTATGGATTGGATCTATTTGACATCCAAATTCATAATAATATTATATCCCATAGGCATCATCTAATTTTCTCGAGCCGTACGAGGAGAAAACTTCTTATACGTTTCTAGGGGGGGTGTATTGTTCATCTCCATACATCTATCCCAATGAGCCGTTTATCGAATTGTTGCAATTGATATTCGATCTCGACGAGAGGGAAGAGATCTTCGGAAAGTGGGTTTTTATGATCCGATAAAGAATCAAACCTATTTAAATATTCCTGTTATTCTCGATTTCCTTGAAAAGGGCGCTCAACCTACAGGAACTGTTCAGGATATTTCAAAAAGGGCGGGTGTTTTTATCGAACTTTGCCCTAATCAACAAAAGAAATTCAATTAATGAAATAAGAAACAAAAGAGGGTGTGGATAACTTGTATATAGATTTATATAATCCTTATATCTCTGTTATCCCCCCGCTATCTATTCATACCTTATTTTTTTCATTTATTATTTGCTATACTATAAGACTGCTGTTTTCTACAACCACAAAAATCCATTTTTATAAATTAATATAAAAAATTAACGGATAGAAAAAAAAAAAGAGCAAATCAATAAATGAAGTAATTGGGTTTATAAATACATTACTCTCAATGAGGTGGTTTTCATTGGAATTTTCTGAAGAAATAAAAAAAGGGGTTGGGTTAATTGCTTAGTCCATATTTCGATTGTATTGATTCAATTATTAATTAATAATTATTAATTAATATTAATTTGATTCAATAAATCGGATCTCTACCCTTTTCTTTTTTTCCTTAATTTTCGCATACACGCTTTTGGATCTATGTCGATTAGTTTTGTAGTGCCAATTCAACATAATTGTTTGTTTTTTTATTTTTTTTTTTTAGTATTATAGTATTATAATACATTTTCGTATTCGAATTTTTTTATTATAATTTACAAACGAACTTTGTTATTATTAACATTAATTAAATAAAATTAATTAAATAAAAATAAAATGGAATTTCAATTGGCATTTATTAAATTGTTAGTTACTATTTAAAAGTTTATAATTCTTTTGTTTTCTCCATTGTAGTTTTTTCTCAACATTAATATTGACAACAGTGTATCAAACAAATATAATCCGATCGTGAATAAACGGATCTTTTTATTTCCGTTCCATATCCATAGGATTTTTTTATTATAGAATTCAATCTTTTTTTTGATTGTTATTGTATCTACACATTCGATTTTTTTCGTTTTTTTTTTTTCATATTAGTTTCATTCGGGTTGCTAACTCAATGGTAGAGTACTCGGCTTTTAAGTGCGACTCGATTTTTTACACATTTTTACGAAGCAATGGATTTGTTCATACCAGCGATAGAGTTTGTAAGACGACGACTGATCCATAAAGGAATGAATGGAAAAAGTAGCATGTCGTATCAATGGATAATTCGAAGAATATTTCCTTCTTATTCGATCCGATCCAAACCTTTGTTTGAATTCTTGGCTCGGAACAAAAAATCAAAGTTGGGTTGAATTAATAAATGGATAGAGCCTGGCGGCTCCAATTATAGGGAAACAAAAAGCAACGAGCTTTCATTTTTTAATTGGAATGATTACCCGATCTAATTTGACGTTAAAAATAGATTAGTGCTTGATGTGGGAAAAGCTTTTCCTATGAAAAAAAGAAAATGGATTATTGATTTTTTTTTGAGTCCTAACTATTAACTATTCTCCATTATGGGGTGGCGCTGAATGTGTAGAAGAAAGAGTATATTGATAAAGATATTTTTTTCCAAAATCAAAAGAGCGATTGGGTTGAGAAAATAAAGGATTTCGAACTCTATTGTTATTCTAGAATGAACATAAAACAATTAGATTGAAAAAAACGAGGAGAGAGAGTCCGTTGATGAGTTTTACTTGTTTTCGAGGTATCTATTCGTTTTTCACTTTTTTTATTTTTACTAGAATAGAATACCCTGTTTTGACTGTATCGCACTATGTATCATTTGAGAACCCAATAAATCCCCTATCCCTGTCTCAAATTGAATTTTCAAAAATGGAGGAATTTCAAGTATATTTAGAACGAAATAGGTTTCAGCAATATGACCTCCTATACCCACTTATCTTTCGGGAATATATTTATGCACTTGCTTATGATGATGGTTTAAATAGCTCCATTTTGATGGAAAATATAGGTTCTGACAATAAATCTAGTTTACTAATTATAAAACGTTTAATTACTCGAATATCTCAACAGAATCATTTGATTATTTCTGTTAATAATTCTAACAAAAATCAATTTTGTGGGTACAATAAGAATTTATATTCTCAAATAATATCAGAGGGGTTTGCCGTCATTCTGGAAATTCCATTTTCCCTACGATTAATCTCGTTCTTAGAGGAGACAAAAATCGTAAAATCTTATAATTTACAATCAATTCATTCAATATTTCCTTTTTTTGAGGATAAATTTCCATATTTAAATTATGTGTCAGATATACGAATACCTTACCCTATCCATCTGGAAATTTGGATTCAAACCCTTCGTTACTGGGTGAAAGATGCCTCTTCTTTTCATTTATTAAAGCTCTTTCTTCACGAGTATTGTAATTGGAACATTCTTATTACTTCAAAAAAATCGATTTCTACTTTTTCAAACAGGAATCCAAGATTCTTCTTGTTCCTATATAATTTTTATCTATGTGAATACGAATGTATCTTCCTTTTTCTCCGTAACAAATCTTCTCATTTACAATTAACATCTTCGGTAGTCCTTTTTGAGCGAATCTATTTCTATGGAAAAATCGAATATCTTGTAAAAGTATTTACTAAGTATTTTCTGTCTACCCTATGGTTTTTCAAGGACCCTTTCATTCATTATGCTCGATATAAAGGAGAATCCATTCTGGTTTCAAAGAATACCCCCCTTGTGATGAAGAAATGGAAATACTATCTTATCAATTTATGGCAATGTCATTTTTTTGTTTGGTCTCAACCAGGACGGATCCATATAAGCCAATTATCCGAGCATTCATTCTACTTTTTGGGTTATTTTTCCAGTGTACGGCGAAATCCTTCAGTGGTACGGAGTCAAATGCTGGAAAATTCATTTCTAATAGAAAATGTTATGAAAAAGCTTGATACAAAAGTTCCAATTATTCCTATAATTAGATCATTGGCTAAAGCGAAATTTTG